TTTGAACCGGTGACACAAGGATTTTCAAGCCTCTGCTCTACACAACTGAGCTATTCCCTAATTTTTCCGATTTTCAAAACGAAGACTTTCTTTGTGAATGTAAGGAAAATGAGATGGGCTGTGAATAATGCGCTTTGGGTCTATTTGTGAAAGAGTAAAATGAATAAGAAAGATATTGAATTTTCTTTGTTTTCTTTGAACCACTTATAAAAAAAAAAGGAGAATTATAGTAAAGAAGTAAAACGGGCTTTTTACTGGGGATAGAGGGACTTGAACCCTCACGATTTCTAAAGTCGACGGATTTTCCTCTTACTATAAATTTCATTGTTGTCGCTATTGACATGTAGAATGGGACTCTCTCTTTATTCTCGTCCGATTAATCATTTTTTGTTATAGAAGAATTTGAGTTACCAACGCAACATAGTCAACTTCATTCGTTAGAACAGCTTCCATTGAGTCTCTGCACCTATCCTTTTTTATTCTCTTTTTTAAACCCTTGTTTTTCAAAAAATAAAGATTTGGCTCAGGATTGCCCATTTTTAGTTCCAGGGTTTCTCTGAATTTGGAAGTTTTCACTTAGCAGGTTTCCATACTAAGGCTCAATCCAATCAAGTCCGTAGCGTCTACCAATTTCGCCATATCCCCCTTTTAGACTTTTAGACAAGGATCCAGTTGTAATTTTACCCAACTTTTTCATTTATCTTGGAACCATTGAGTTCATTATATAATGATTCCTATATTAAAAAATTGTGTATGCCTATTTTATTTTTTTGGTTATCCCCTCTCGTTCCACCTCTATTGTATGAATCATCTTTGTTTCAATCAGAAATGATTCTATCATTGATGTATCCACAATTCAATATAGAGAGGTATATACCACATATATATACGTCCCCCTCCCCTTTTATTTTTAGAGTGTGCTTTGTAATACTGGAAGGGTCGATATTCTTCCTTATTGTTTTTTTTTTTCCTATCTTCATCCTTTTTCGAACGAAATCAGAGGAATGTCTGATTATAATTTTTATTGTTGTATCTTTATCCTTATTTTATACTTTTCTTAGGACTGATCCGCTATAATATGAATATAATTAATCTTATTTGTTATAACTATTCTCAAATCTAAAAAAGGAATTCCAATTTTTTGGTATTTTCAATATCTTATTATTATAAATTAATTATTATAAAATTTTTTTTTTTATATTTCGAATTTATTAGAGTTTATTATAGAATGGAATGTAAAAAATATATATTAAATATATATATTAAATTAAGATAAATAATGTAAATTCGAAATATAAAAAATATAAAAATAACAGCAATGTAAATGTATATCATCAATAATTATTATGTATAATAATAAAATTGAAATTAGTCAGATATTTTATTTCTGTTACATTATTAGAATAGAATTCTATTTAGTCATATTATTCTATTTATTTATTAAATATATTATTAATATTAATTTGCATATTAATTTTATATTTTTTTATTAGTTATATTATGTTATGGATAGAATTATGAACTAGAATATATAATATATAGTTTATATTAAATAGTTTATATTAAATATATATATATAGTTCATACGAACTTTACAGCTAATAGCGGGGATCTGGTAGTCTCTTGAATTCCTATGCATTATTTCTGTTATGTGAGCCCGCTTAGCTCAGAGGTTAGAGCATCGCATTTGTAATGCGATGGTCATCGGTTCGAGTCCGATAGCCGGCTTTTTTCTCTATCGATTTTTCCATAATTGAGAATCCCTCCTCTCCATTTCTACAAACGTTGAGTCACTAATCTATTATGTCGTGGTAATTCTAAAAAAAAGTTGATTAGATCCAATTAGATTTATATTTTATATATATAATAAATCATAAAACAGAGCCTTAATCTTCTTTCTAGCCTTAATCTTCTTTCTATATATATATATATACAACAAAAAATCTGGATATTAACACAATACATTTCATTCTATATAGATATATAGATTTCGCTTTGCTTTGTTTATTCTTTAGTTCAGTCTTAATTTTGATTTCTTCTGTAAAATGAATGAAATTTCAATAAAATAAAAAGGAGTCTTTACTTTATGTCTCGTTACCGAGGACCTCGTTTCAAAAAAATACGCCGTCTGGGGGCTTTACCGGGATTAACTAGTAAAAGACCTAGATCCGGAAGTGATCTTAAAAACCCATTGCGTTCCGGGAAAAGATCGCAATATCGTATTCGTTTAGAAGAAAAACAGAAATTGCGTTTTCATTATGGTCTGACAGAGCGACAATTACTTAGATATGTGCATATCGCTGGAAAAGCTAAAGGGTCAACAGGCCAGGTTTTACTACAACTACTTGAGATGCGGTTGGATAATATCCTTTTTCGATTGGGTATGGCTTCGACCATTCCCGGAGCCAGGCAATTAGTTAACCATAGACATATTTTAGTTAATGGTCATATAGTGGATATACCAAGTTATCGTTGCAAACCCCGAGATATTATTACTACG